CGATTAATAGTCCTACGTGATCTGAGTTCAGACCGGAGAAATCCAGGTCAGTTTCTATCTATGTAGTCGTTTCTCCTAGTACGAAAGGACCGGAAAAACAGAGCCTATGCTACAAGCACGCTCTATCTTAACCCTCTGTTACCCACTAAAAAGGACAATAAGAGGCACCCCCCTACCCAAGAAAAGGGTATTATTAAGGTGGCAGAGCCAGGTAATTGCAAAAGCCCTAAGCCCTTTGTGTCAGAGGTTCAAATCCTCTCCTTAATAATGTTCAAAACATTGTTACCCTTTATTAATATCTTTATAATGATCATTCCTGTGCTTCTAGCTGTTGCATTCCTTACACTAGTTGAACGCAAAGTTCTAGGATATATACAACACCGCAAAGGCCCAAACGTTGTTGGGCCCTATGGTCTTCTTCAACCCCTAGCAGACGGTTTAAAGCTATTCATCAAAGAACCTATTCGCCCCTCTACCTCCTCCTCCTTTATATTTATACTGGCCCCAACAATAGCTTTAACACTAGCCTTAATTATATGAATACCTCTTCCCCTCCCCTACTCCCTTTTAGACATTAACCTAACCATTTTATTTATTCTAGCCCTCTCAAGCCTCACAGTTTATTCCATCCTTGCCTCAGGCTGGGCTTCAAACTCTAAATACGCATTAATAGGGGCTCTACGAGCAGTAGCCCAAACTATTTCATATGAGGTTAGCCTAGGGTTGATTCTACTATGCTTAATTATCCTCACTGGAAGTTACTCACTCATATCCTTTAACATCACACAAGAAAGCATTTGGTTACTAATCCCAGAATGGCCCCTAGCCGCAATATGATATATCTCAACACTAGCTGAGACCAATCGTGCCCCATTTGATCTCACCGAAGGGGAATCAGAACTAGTCTCAGGCTTTAACGTTGAGTACGCAGGAGGTCCTTTCGCCCTACTATTTTTAGCAGAATATGCAAATATCCTAATAATAAACACCCTCTCAGCCATTTTGTTTTTAGGAGCCATACACAACCCCTTAATACCCGAACTTACCACCATTAACCTCATACTAAAAGCAACTCTTTTATCCTTAATGTTCTTATGGGTACGAGCATCCTATCCTCGCTTTCGCTACGATCAGCTCATACACCTTATCTGAAAAAACTTCCTTCCCCTATCTTTAGCCCTCATTTTATGACATGTTTCTCTCCCTATCGCTATAGCAAGCGTCCCCCCCTCCATTTAATATTAAGGAAATGTGCCTGAATTAAAGGACTACTTTGATAGAGTAGGTCATAGAGGTTAAACCCCCCTCATTTCCTTAGAAAAATAGGACTCGAACCTACACAAAAGAGATCAAAACTCTTTATGCTTCCTTACATCACATTCTAAGTAAGGTCAGCTAATTAAGCTTTTGGGCCCATACCCCGAACACGTTGGTTAAAGTCCTTCCCCTACTAATGAACCCATTAACTACCTCCCTCTTTATCTTAAGCCTAGGGCTAGGCACAACCATCACCTTCTCTAGCTCCCATTGATTACTTGCCTGAATGGGCCTGGAGATTAATACCATTGCCATCACCCCTTTAATAATTAAACAACACCATCCCCGAGCTGTAGAAGCAACAACAAAGTACTTCCTCACACAAGCTACTGCTTCCGCATTACTCTTATTTGCAGCTATTACCAACGCTTGAACAACCGGCCAATGAAGTCTCCTAGAGATAGAAAACACAACTGCAATCTCTCTGCTCACTATAGCCTTAGCCCTAAAACTAGGTCTTGCCCCCATACACTTTTGACTCCCAGAGGTCCTCCAAGGGCTTGATTTAAAAACGGGCTTAATCTTGGCAACATGGCAAAAACTCGCCCCCTTCGTCATCCTAGTACAAATTGCCCCAGCCTTAAACCCCCACATTATAACCTCCCTGGCGCTCCTCTCCGCCTTTATTGGGGGTTGAGGGGGCCTCAACCAAACACAACTACGAAAAATCCTAGCCTACTCCTCAATCGCACACCTGGGATGAATAACAATTATTCTACAATATTCTACTAATATCGCTCTTCTTAATCTTTTTCTATATTTAATTATTACCTCCACTGTCTTCCTCCTATTTAACCTGTTTAATTCAACAACAATTAACTCAATCTCTATCATAACAACAAAAAACCCAGCTATTACCCCCATTGCTATAATGACTCTTCTCTCCTTAGGAGGTCTTCCACCCCTCACAGGGTTCATACCAAAATGACTAATTCTTCAAGAGCTCGTTTATCAAGATCTATTCTTAATCGCCACAATCATAGTAATATCTTCCCTCCTAAGCTTATTCTTCTACCTCCGACTAACCTACGCTATTACCCTAACAATAACCCCCAACACCCTAAACATGACCTCTATCTGAACAACAAAGAGCAATCTAAAACCCATTCTTCCTATCATTATTCCCCTGTCAACAATACTCCTCCCCTTAACCCCCTTATTACTTCTCACCCTCCAATAGAGACTTAAGTTAAACAAACTAAAAGCCTTCAAAGCTTTTTATAGAAGTTCAACCCTTCTAGTCCCTGTTAAGATTTATAAGACTTTATCTCATATATTCTGAATGCAACTCAGATGCTTTAATTAAGCTAAGACCTCTCTAGATGGGTAAGCATCGATCTTACAAACTCTTAGTTAACAGCTAAGTATTCAAACCGCCGAACATCCACCTAGGCCTTCCTCGTCGCCTTTTAGGGGAAGAGAGGCGAGAGGAAGCCCCGGAAGGTCCTCCCTTCATTCCCGGAGTTGCAATCCGGTGTGAATTTCACTACGAGACTTGGTAAGAAGAGGTTCTACCCTCTGTAAACGGATTTACAATCCGCCACCTAAGCTCGGCCATCTTACCTGTGACCATTAATCGATGACTCTTCTCTACAAATCATAAAGATATCGGCACCCTCTATTTGCTCTTTGGTGCCTGAGCTGGCATAGTAGGCACAGCCCTCAGCCTGCTCATTCGAGCTGAATTAAATCAACCCGGCGCTCTCATGGGCGACGACCAGATTTACAATGTTGTAGTAACTGCCCATGCCTTCGTAATAATTTTTTTCATAGTCATGCCAGTTATGATTGGAGGATTTGGAAACTGACTCGTCCCCTTGATAATCGGGGCCCCAGATATAGCCTTCCCTCGAATAAATAATATAAGTTTCTGACTTCTTCCCCCCTCCTTTCTGTTACTTTTAGCTTCAGCAGGGGTAGAAGCCGGAGCTGGAACGGGATGAACTGTCTACCCCCCTTTAGCTAGTAATTTAGCACACGCAGGAGCATCTGTAGACCTAACTATTTTTTCTCTCCATTTAGCAGGTATTTCTTCAATCTTGGCCTCTATTAATTTTATTACCACAATTGTTAATATAAAACCCCCATCAATTACCCAATATCAAACACCTTTATTCGTTTGGTCTATTTTGATTACCACAGTTCTTCTACTACTGGCCCTGCCTGTCTTAGCCGCAGGGATCACAATACTACTTACAGATCGTAATTTAAATACAACCTTTTTCGACCCAGCAGGAGGAGGAGACCCCATCTTATACCAACACTTATTCTGATTCTTCGGACACCCGGAAGTTTACATTTTAATCCTTCCTGGTTTTGGAATAATTTCTCACATCGTCACCTACTATTCAGGTAAAAAGGAACCTTTTGGGTACATAGGGATAGTATGAGCTATAATAGCTATTGGACTGCTGGGCTTCATCGTATGAGCCCACCACATATTTACAGTAGGCATAGATGTAGACACACGAGCCTACTTTACGTCTGCTACCATAATCATCGCCATCCCTACAGGCGTTAAAGTATTTAGCTGATTAGCAACCTTACACGGAGGTACAATCAAATGAGACACCCCCATACTATGAGCCCTGGGTTTTATCTTCCTCTTTACTGTGGGGGGACTCACAGGAGTGGTTTTAGCAAACTCCTCTTTAGACATCGTCCTCCACGACACCTACTACGTAGTAGCCCATTTCCACTATGTCTTATCCATGGGAGCTGTCTTTGCCATCATGGCAGGCTTGGTTCATTGATTCCCCCTTTTCACAGGGTTTACGCTACATGAAACTTGAACAAAAATCCACTTCGGCCTAATATTCCTAGGAGTAAATCTTACGTTCTTCCCCCAACACTTCCTCGGCCTTGCCGGCATACCCCGTCGGTACTCTGACTACCCAGATGCTTACACCCTTTGAAACTCCGTCTCTTCTGTTGGCTCTCTTATTTCTCTATTAGCTGTCATCCTATTCCTCTTCATTCTATGAGAAGCCTTTGCTTCTAAACGCATTCTCTCGCACATCATAATAACCTCAACAAATGCTGAATGACTACACGGCTGCCCACCCCCTCACCATACATTTGAAGAACCAGCCTTTGTTCAAATCCAAATAAACAAGAAAGGAAGGAATTGAACCCCCATATTTTAGTTTCAAGCTAAACACATAACCACTCTGTCACTCTCTCAATAATACAAAGCACTAGTAAAAGTATTACATTATCTTGTCAAGATAAAATCACGGGCTAAAAACCCGTGTGCTTTAAATGGCACACCCCTCTCAGTTAGGTTTTCAAGACGCAGCATCCCCCGTAATAGAAGAACTCTTACACTTCCATGACCACACCCTCATAATCGTATTTTTAATCAGCACCCTAGTTCTTTATATCATCACTGTAATAGTAACAACCAAACTCACGAACAAGTTTATTCTTGATTCACAAGGAATCGAAATTATCTGAACTATCCTTCCAGCTATTATTTTGATCTCCATTGCCCTCCCTTCACTCCGTATTCTCTATCTTATAGATGAAGTAATCAATCCCCACCTAACCATTAAAGCAGTCGGTCATCAATGATATTGAAGCTACGAGTACACTGACTATGAGAACCTAGAATTTGACTCTTACATAGTCCAAACACAAGATTTAACCCCTGGCCAATTTCGACTCTTAGAAACTGATCATCGTATAGTCATTCCCATAGAATCCCCAATTCGGATTCTAGTATCAGCAGATGATGTACTCCACTCCTGATCTGTCCCCGCTCTTGGTGTAAAAATAGACGCTGTGCCAGGCCGACTAAACCAAACTGCTTTCCTAATCACCCGCCCAGGGGTCTTTTACGGACAATGTTCAGAAATCTGTGGGGCTAACCACAGCTTTATACCAATTGTAGTGGAAGCCGTGCCTCTTCAACACTTCGAAAACTGATCTCTATTAACCTTAGAAGAAAGCTCACTAAGAAGCTAAAGTATCAGCATTAGCCTTTTAAGCTAAAGATAGGTGACTCATAATCACCCTTAATGAATGCCACAACTAAACCCTAACCCGTGATTCCTAATTCTCTTGTTTACATGAACTATTTTCCTGACAGTCCTTCCTAATAAAATTAATAAACATATTTTTACCAACAAACCAACAATCAACTTAGACACCCCAAAAACCAACACCTGAGCTTGACCATGAACTTAAGCTTCTTCGACCAATTCATAAGCCCCTCTCTAATGAACATTCCTCTTCTAGCTTTAGCTCTTACCCTTCCATGGCTTCTTTTCCCCACCCTTACGAACCGATGACTAAACAACCGCCTTATTACTTTACAAACATGATTCATTGGCCAATTTACCACCCAACTTCTAACCCCCCTCAATACAAAACTCCACAAATGAGCAATAATCTTTTGTTCCCTCATACTTCTTCTTATAACCTTAAACTTATTAGGTCTTTTACCCTACACCTTCACTCCTACAACTCAACTATCCCTAAACTTAGGGTTAGCTGTACCCCTCTGATTAGCAACTGTTCTAGTAGGCATGATTAACCAACCCACTACATCCCTTGGCCACCTTCTACCAGAAGGGACCCCTGCCCCCCTCATTCCTATACTTATTATCATCGAAACAATTAGCCTCATGATTCGGCCGATCGCACTTGCAGTACGGCTCACAGCTAATTTAACAGCTGGGCACCTTCTAATACAACTTATTGCCACTGCAGCCTTCGTATTAATAAACTCTATGCCAATAGTAGCTATACTAACTTCCCTAGTGTTATTCTTACTAACCCTGCTGGAGGTAGCAGTCGCACTCATTCAAGCCTATGTCTTTGTCCTCCTGCTAAGCCTTTATCTACAAGAAAATACCTAATGGCACACCAAGCACATCCCTACCACATAGTAGATCAAAGCCCTTGACCTTTAACAGGAGCAATTGCAGCCCTACTTATAACATCGGGCCTAGCTATCTGATTTCATTACAATTCTTTTATTCTGCTCTCCACCGGACTTATCCTGCTATTATTAACTGTGATCCAATGATGACGAGATGTGATTCGAGAAAGCACCTTTCAAGGACACCATACAATCCCGGTACAAAAAGGCCTACGATGAGGGATGGTCCTCTTTATTACATCTGAAGTCTTATTCTTCTTTGGCTTCTTCTGAGCTTTCTACCACTCAAGTTTAGCCCCCACCCCAGAACTAGGAAACTGCTGACCACCCACAGGGGTAGCCCCTCTAAACCCCTTTGAAGTACCCCTTCTAAATACAGCAATTTTATTAGCCTCAGGCGTAACAATTACCTGGGCCCACCATAGCCTGATAGAAGGGTCCCGAAAAGAGATAACACAAGCCCTGACATTAACAGTTCTTCTAGGGGTATACTTCACACTTCTACAAGCTATAGAATACTACGAAGCCCCCTTCACAATTTCGGATGGTGTCTACGGCTCCACCTTCTTCGTTGCCACAGGGTTTCACGGCCTGCACGTCATCATCGGCACTACCTTTCTCATGGTCTGCCTAGCACGCCAAATCCAGTTTCATTTTACCTCGACCCATCACTTTGGCTTTGAAGCCGCAGCCTGATACTGACACTTTGTAGATGTTGTCTGATTATTCCTTTACGTATCAATTTATTGATGAGGATCATAAATCTTTCTAGTAAAATTTTACAAATGACTTCCAATCATTTAATCTTGGTTAAAATCCAAGGAGAGATAATGAACCTCATCATTCTTGTTTTTACTGTATGCTTTATATTATCTTCAATTCTAGTAACCCTTGCTTTCTGATTGCCCCAATTCAAACCGGATGGAGAAAAGCTCTCCCCGTATGAATGCGGTTTTGACCCACTGGGCTCTGCCCGCCTACCCTTCTCCCTTCGCTTCTTCCTCGTCGCTATTCTCTTCCTATTATTTGATTTAGAAATTGCCCTTCTCCTTCCCATCCCTTGAAGTAATCAACTAGACTCCCCAATAATGACCCTCACTGCTGCCCTACTTATTATCGTCCTTCTCATCCTGGGCCTAGTATACGAGTGACTCCAAGGAGGCTTAGAGTGAGCAGAATAGGTGTTTAATCTAAACAAGAACACTAATTTCGACTTAGTACATCGTGATGAAAACACACGAACACCTTATGATACCCTTACACTTCACATTCTCTGCAGCTTTCACACTTAGTTTCCTCGGCCTAACAATTCATCGTACATACCTCCTCTCGGCCCTCCTTTGTTTGGAAGGAATAATGCTAACTTTATATGTTGCTCTTACCCTCTGATCTGTTCAAAACAGCTCTTCCAACTACTTACTGAGCCCCCTAATTCTATTGGCCTTTTCAGCATGTGAAGCATGTACAGGCCTAGCCCTTCTAGTAGCCACCACCCGTACACACGGTAGTAACCACTTACAAAACCTAAATCTCTTACAATGCTAAAAATTCTCATTCCCACCCTCATACTAATAACCTTTACCTGACTTGCTCCTATAAAATGATTATGGGTAACAACAACTTCCCACGCCTTCCTTATTGCTGTCGCCTCTCTAATATGATTTAAATGAGATAACGAAACAGGCTGAGCTTTTACTAACAACTTTGTAGGGGTAGACCCTTTATCCTCCCCCTTAATAATCCTCACCTGCTGACTTCTTCCTTTAATAATAATAGCCAGTCAAAACCACCTAAAAACAGAACCCGTTAACCGCCAACGGACCTACATTACCCTTTTAATTACCTTACAATTATCCTTAACCTTAGCCTTCAGCTCCCTAGAAATAATCTCATTCTACATCATATTTGAAACCACCCTCATCCCCACACTTATCCTCATCACCCGATGAGGGAACCAAAAAGAACGCCTCAACGCGGGTATCTATTTTCTATTCTATACCCTAGCAGGCTCCCTCCCACTTTTAGTGGCCCTCCTTACCTTACAAAACTGGACCCACTCCCTATCTTTATTAATACTTCCTTTTACACAAACCCAAACAAACGACTGAGCCAACATTCTGTGATGAGCCGCCTGCTTAGTTGCCTTCTTAGTGAAAATACCCCTCTACGGGGTCCACCTCTGACTACCCAAAGCCCATGTAGAAGCCCCTATCGCAGGCTCTATGATTTTAGCAGCCATTCTACTAAAACTAGGGGGATATGGTCTAATACGGATTATTGTAGTCCTAAGTCCCTTAACCAAAGAGTACTCTTACCCCTTCATTATCCTCTCCATCTGGGGCATCGTAATGGCTGGCTCTATCTGTCTACGCCAGACAGATCTGAAATCCCTCATCGCTTACTCATCCGTAAGCCACATAGGCCTTGTGACTGCTGCTATTCTTATCCAAACCCCCTGAAGCTTCATGGGAGCCATACTACTAATAATCTCTCATGGATTAATCTCCTCCGCTCTATTCTGCTTAGCTAATATAAACTATGAACGAATCCATAGCCGGACCCTCCTGCTAGCCCGAGGAGTTCAAACGATTCTTCCCCTAATAGCATCCTGATGATTTTTAACCAATCTCGCTAATCTAGCCCTTCCTCCCTCTACTAATCTAATAGGGGAACTATTAATCATGTCCTCTTTATTCTCCTGGTCTGTTTGAACCCTTATTTTAACAGGACTCGGCACCCTTATTACAGTTTGCTACTCCCTTTATATGTACCTAATGACCCAGCGAGGCCTCACTCCTTCTCATCTAATCACCCTCTACCCTTCCCACACACGAGAACACCTAATGATCAGCCTCCATCTTATCCCCTCCGCTCTCTTAATTCTTTCACCCAACCTAATTGTAGGATGAACATAACAGGTGTAGTTTAACTAAAACAATAAATTGTGGTTTTATAAATGAAAGTTAAAACCTTTTTACCCGTCGAACAAGACTAGGAAGTACAAAGAATTGCTAATTCTCGAAACCATAGTTCAACTCTATGGCTTGATCAACTTCTAAAAGATAATAGTCATCTATTGGTCTTAGGAATCAAAAATTCTTGGTGCAACCCCAAGTAGAAGTAATGAATAGCATCTTCAACTCCGCCTACCTTATAATTCTTCTACTACTCTTCTTCCCCCTAATCTTACCATTGTTCCAAAATGCCTCCAATAAAAATATAGAAAATCACACTAAATGAGCAATTAAGTTAAGCTTCTTCATCAGCCTCGTCCCCCTTGCTATATTTATTGAACAAGGGGTTCAAACCATTATCACAAATATTTCATGGATTACCCTGCCCTTATTTAACATCAACCTTAGTTTCAAGTTCGACACATATTCCATCATATTTACATCCGTAGCCCTATACGTTACATGGTCCATCCTAGAATTTACATCCTGGTACATGGCCTCTGACCCTAATATTAACCGCTTCTTCAAATACTTACTCCTGTTTTTAATTACTATAATTCTCCTAGTTACTGCTAATAATATATTTCAACTCTTTATTGGTTGAGAAGGAGTAGGCATTATATCTTTCCTACTAATTGGGTGGTGATACGGCCGAGCCGATGCCAACACTGCTGCTCTCCAAGCTGTTATTTATAACCGAGTCGGAGATATCGGCCTTGTCCTATGTATGATTTGACTGGCCACAAACCTTAACTCCTGAGATATAAACCAAGCCATATTCCTCTCAAAAGAACTTAATTTAACAGTCCCCCTATTAGGTTTGATCCTGGCCGCAACAGGGAAGTCCGCCCAATTCGGCCTCCACCCATGACTTCCTTCTGCTATAGAAGGCCCCACACCAGTCTCAGCTCTACTCCATTCCAGCACAATAGTAGTAGCTGGGATCTTCCTTTTAATTCGCTTAAACCCTTTATTTCAAAATAATAAAGAAATCTTAACCCTCTGCCTATGTTTAGGGGCCCTAACAACCTTATTTACCGCTACTTGTGCCTTGACCCAAAACGACATCAAAAAGATCATTGCCTTCTCCACCTCCAGCCAACTAGGCTTAATAATAGTAACCATTGGATTGAACCAACCATACTTAGCCTTCCTTCACGTATGCACCCATGCCTTCTTCAAAGCCCTACTATTCCTATGCTCCGGCTCCATCATCCACAGCCTAAACAACGAACAAGACATTCGTAAAATAGGAGGCCTGAATAACCTTATACCTTTCACCTCCTCCTGTATGATACTTGGGAGCCTTGCTCTCACAGGTATGCCCTTCCTATCAGGATTCTTTTCCAAAGACGCGATCATCGAATCACTTAACACCTCTTACCTAAACGCCTGAGCCCTCACCCTCACCCTCCTTGCAACCTCCTTCACCGCTATTTATAGCCTTCGGCTAATCGCTTTCACCATAATAGGTTTTCCTCGATTCCCCTCCCTTTCACCCATTAATGAAAATTATAAACTCCTTAAAAACCCCATTAAGCGCCTAGCATATGGAAGCATCCTTGCAGGCTTCATCATTACATCTAACATCCCCCACAACAAAAATCTTGTCATAACCCTACCCCCCCTAATAAAAATCACAGCCCTATTAGTTACAATCATCGGCCTCATCCTAGCCTTAGAGCTCGCTAACCTAACAACCAAACAGCTCAAAATTTCACCTAACATAAAAATACACAACTTCTCTAATATACTAGGATATTTTCCCCCCATTATACACCGCCTCCTACCAAGTATTAACCTGAAATGAGGACAAACAATTGCCACCCACACAATAGACCTAACCTGATATGAAAAAACAGGCCCGAAAATAACAGAACTTAATCAAAAAATCATTAAAATTATTCATTCCCCCCAAAAAGGGATAATTAAAACCTATTTAACCCTCTCTCTCCTGTCAATTATCACCTTACTCCTCTTCTTCTCTCTAACTTAGACTACTCGCAATGCTCCCCGACTCAGACCCCGAATTAACTCAAGAACTACAAAAAGTGTTAAAAGAAGGATTCATCCAGCCAGAATTAACAACAATACCCCACTAGAATATATCAATGACGTGCCACTTAAGTCCCCCCGTCACAAGCTCAGACCACTAAACTCGTCAACCCCCAACCAATTTAATATATTTCAGTCCCCATAAAAATATAATACCCCCACACCTACTCCCGCTAAATATAACAAAACATTAATCAAAACAGACCGGTCTCACCAACTTTTAGGAAACGGCTCAGCTGTTAAAGCAGCCGAATACACAAACACAACTAGTATCCCCCCTAAATAAATCAAAAACAAAACAAAAGACAAGAAAGAAGTACCATGACTAGCTAACAACCCACACCCAACAGCAGCTGACACCACTAACCCAAAAGCCCCAAAATAAGGAGCTGGATTAGATGCCACCGCCACCAAACCCATAATAAAACATACAAGCATTAAAATTACAAAATAAATCATTATTTCTATCTGGGTTCTAACCAGAACTAATGACCTGAAAAATCACCGTTGTTAATTCAACTATAAAAACATATGACCCAAAACCTACGAAAATCCCACCCCCTTCTGAAAGCCGTGAACAGCGTACTAATTGATCTACCTGCCCCCTCCAATATCTCTACATGATGAAATTTCGGCTCTCTCATAGGTCTCTGTCTTATTACACAAATTGTGACCGGACTATTTTTAGCCATACACTACACTGCAGACATCTCCACCGCCTTTTCTTCTGTTATCCACATCTGCCGCGACGTAAACTACGGGTGGCTCATACGCAACATTCACGCTAACAGCGCTTCCCTGTTCTTTGTATGTCTCTACCTCCACGTGGGGCGAGGAATCTATTATGGCTCCTATTTATTTAAAGAATTATGAAACGTAGGAGTACTCTTATTTATTCTTGTAATAATGACAGCCTTTGTTGGATACGTCCTACCATGAGGACAGATATCCTTCTGGGGTGCCACCGTTATTACCAACCTCCTATCCGCTATCCCCTTTATTGGAGAACAGTTAGTTCAATGAATTTGAGGAGGGTTCTCAGTAGATAACGCCACCCTTACTCGTTTCTTCGCATTCCACTTTATCCTACCCTTCGCAATTGCAGCCATGACAATTATCCACGTTATCTTTCTCCATGAAACAGGGTCCAGTAACCCCACAGGTCTTAACTCTGACTCAGACAAAATCCCCTTCCACCCATACTACATCTATAAAGACGCCTTAGGCTTCACATTCTTCTTCATTATCTTACTTTCTATCGCCCTCTTTTCCCCAAACCTTCTAACTGATCCAGAAAATTTTACCCCCGCTAACCCTATGGCCACTCCCCCCCACATCAAACCAGAATGATACTTTCTATTTGCCTACGCCATTCTTCGCTCCATTCCTAACAAATTAGGAGGAGTCCTTGCCCTAGCTTCCTCTTTACTCGTACTCCTTCTTCTCCCCTTCCTTCACACCTCAAAACAACGAACAATTATATTCCGTCCCCTAACACAACTTGTATTCTGACTTATGGTCTCCAACATATTTATCCTAACCTGAATCGGGGGACAACCAGTAGAAAGCCCTTTTACACTAATTGGTCAAATCTCCTCATTTCTCCACTTCGGTTTGTTCCTTGTCGTTTTTCCCTTAGCGGGCTGATGAGAGAATAAACTACTTAACTGAAATTGTTGTAGTAGCTTAATATTTAAAGCACTGGTCTTGTAAACCAGAGAATGAGAGCTCATACCCCTCCTAAAACATCCAAAAACACCTTCCTCAAAATAAATTTACAAATTAAACCCCTCGTAATTTTTACCTCCTCCCTGCGTAGCGTAATTACATGCCTAAACCAGGTTCCCCCCCATTTTAATTTTAAAAAGGGCAGTTTACCCCTCAAAAATCCTCCCCTCCCCCCACAAAAAACAACAGACAAGCATACTCCGACCCCTCACACAACCTGCCTTCCATCCAGGGGGACTCTATACACCTGTCCTTAATAATGAGACAGTAGGAAGCCCTTTTACACTAATCACTAAGAGCTCCTCATTTCTCCACTTCGGTTTGTTCCTTGTCGTTTTTCCCTTAGCGGGCTGATGAGAGAATAAACTACTTAACTGAAATTGTTGTAGTAGCTTAATACTTAAAGCACGGATCTTCTAAACCAGAGAATGAGAGCTCATACCCCTCCTAAAACATCCAAAAACACCTTCCTCAAAATAAATTTACAAATTAAACCCCTCGTAATTTTTACCTCCTCCCTGCGTAGCGTAATTACATGCCTAAACCAGGTTCCCCCCCATTTTAATTTTAAAAAGGGCAGTTTACCCCTCAAAAATCCTCCCCTCCCCCCACAAAAAACAACAGACAAGCATACTCCGACCCCTCACACAACCTGCCTTCCATCCAGGGGGACTCTATACACCTGTCCTTAATAATGAGACAGTAGGAAGCCCTTTTACACTAATCACTAAGAGCTCCTCATTTCTCCACTTCGGTTTGTTCCTTGTCGTTTTTCCCTTAGCGGGCTGATGAGAGAATAAACTACTTAACTGAAATTGTTGTAGTAGCTTAATACTTAAAGCACGGATCTTCTAAACCAGGGAAGGAGAGCTCATACCCCTCCTAAAACATCCAAAAACACCTTCCTCAAAATAAATTTACAAATTAAACCCCTCGTAATTTTTACCTCCTCCCTGCGTAGCGTAATTACATGCCTAAACCAGGTTCCCCCCCATTTTAATTTTAAAAAGGGCAGTTTACCCCTCAAAAATCCTCCCCTCCCCCCACAAAAAACAACAGACAAGCATACTCCGACCCCTCACACAACCTGCCTTCCATCCAGGGGGACTCTATACACCTGTCCTTAATAATGAGACAGTAGGAAGCCCTTTTACACTAATCACTAAGAGCTCCTCATTTCTCCACTTCGGTTTGTTCCTTGTCGTTTTTCCCTTAGCGGGCTGATGAGAGAATAAACTACTTAACTGAAATTGTTGTAGTAGCTTAATATTTAAAGCACTGGTCTTGTAAACCAGAGAATGAGAGCTCATACCCCTCCTAAAACATCCAAAAACACCTTCCTCAAAATAAATTTACAAATTAAACCCCTCGTAATTTTTACCTCCTCCCTGCGTAGCGTAATTACATGCCTAAACCAGGTTCCCCCCCATTTTATTTTTAAAAAGGGCAGTTTACCCCCCAAAAAATCCTCCCCTCCCCCCACAAAAAACAACAGACAAGCATACTCCGACCCCTCACACAACCTGCCTTCCATCCAGGGGGACTCTATACACCTGTCCTTAATAATGAGACAGTAGGAAGCCCTTTTACACTAATCACTAAGAGCTCCTCATTTCTCCACTTCGGTTTGTTCCTTGTCGTTTTTCCCTTAGCGGGCTGATGAGAGAATAAACTACTTAACTGAAATTGTTGTAGTAGCTTAATACTTAAAGCACGGATCTTCTAAACCAGGGAAGGAGAGCTCATACCCCTCCTAAAACATCCAAAAACACCTTCCTCAAAATAAATTTACAAATTAAACCCCTCGTAATTTTTACCTCCTCCCTGCGTAGCGTAATTACATGCCTAAACCAGGTTCCCCCCCATTTTAATTTTAAAAAGGGCAGTTTACCCCTCAAAAATCCTCCCCTCCCCCCACAAAAAACAACAGACAAGCATACTCCGACCCCTCACACAACCTGCCTTCCATCCAGGGGGACTCTATACACCTGTCCTTAATAATGAGACAGTAGGAAGCCCTTTTACACTAATCACTAAGAGCTCCTCATTTCTCCACTTCGGTTTGTTCCTTGTCGTTTTTCCCTTAGCGGGCTGATGAGAGAATAAACTACTTAACTGAAATTGTTGTAGTAGCTTAATATTTAAAGCACTGGTCTTGTAAACCAGAGAATGAGAGCTCATACCCCTCCTAAAACATCCAAAAACACCTTCCTCAAAATAAATTTACAAATTAAACCCCTCGTAATTTTTACCTCCTCCCTGCGTAACGTAATTACATGCCTAAACCAGGTTCCCCCCCATTTTAATTTTAAAAAGGGCAGTTTACCCCTCAAAAATCCTCCCCTCCCCCCACAAAAAACAACAGACAAGCATACTCCGACCCCTCACACAACCTGCCTTCCATCCAGGGGGACTCTATACACCTGTCCTTAATAATGAGACAGTAGGAAGCCCTTTTACACTAATCACTAAGAGCTCCTCATTTCTCCACTTCGGTTTGTTCCTTGTCGTTTTTCCCTTAGCGGGCTGATAGGAGAAAACTACGTAACTGAAATATCGTAATAGCTTAATACTTAAAGCACGGATCTTCTAAACCAGGGAAGAAGAGCTCATGCCCCTCCTAAAACACCCAAAAACACCTTCCTCAAAATAAATTTACAAATTAAACCCCTCGTAATTTTTACCTCCTCCCTGCGTAGCGTAATTACATGCCTAAACCAGGTTCCCCCCCATTTTAATTTTAAAAAGGGCAGTTTACCCCTCAAAAATCCTCCCCTCCCCCCACAAAAAACAACAGACAAGCATACTCCGACCCCTCACACAACCTGCCTTCCATCCAGGGGGACTCTATACACCTGTCCTTAATAATGAGACAGTAGGAAGCCCTTTTACACTAATCACTAAGAGCTCCTCATTTCTCCACTTCGGTTTGTTCCTTGTCGTTTTTCCCTTAGCGGGCTGATAGGAGAAAACTACGTAACTGAAATATCGTAGTAGCTTAATACTTAAAGCACGGATCTTCTAAACCAGGGAAGGAGAGCTCATACCCCTCCTAAAACATCCAAAAACACCTTCCTCAAAATAAATTTACAAATTAAACCCCTCGTAATTTTTACCTCCTCCCTGCGTAACGTAATTACATGCCTAAACCAGGTTCCCCCCCATTTTAATTTTAAAAAGGGCAGTTTACCCCTCAAAAATCCTCCCCTCCCCCCACAAAAAACAACAGACAAGCATACTCCGACCCCTCACACAACCTGCCTTCCATCCAGGGGGACTCTATACACCTGTCCTTAATAATGAGACAGTAGGAAGCCCTTTTACACTAATCACTAAGAGCTCCTCATTTCTCCACTTCGGTTTGTTCCTTGTCGTTTTTCCCTTAGCGGGCTGATAGGAGAAAACTACGTAACTGAAATATCGTAATAGCTTAATACTTAAAGCACGGATCTTCTAAACCAGGGAAGAAGAGCTCATGCCCCTCCTAAAACACCCAAAAACACCTTCCTCAAAATAAATTTACAAATTAAACCCCTCGTAATTTTTACCTCCTCCCTGCGTAACGTAATTACATGCCTAAACCAGGTTCCCCCCCATTTTAATTTTAAAAAGGGCAGTTTACCCCTCAAAAATCCTCCCCTCCCCCCACAAAAAACAACAGACAAGCATACTCCGACCCCTCACACAACCTGCCTTCCATCCAGGGGGACTCTATACACCTGTCCTTAATAATGAGACAGTAGGAAGCCCTTTTACACTAATCACTAAGAGCTCCTCATTTCTCCACTTCGGTTTGTTCCTTGTCGTTTTTCCCTTAGCGGGCTGATGAGAGAATAAACTACTTAACTGAAATTGTTGTAGTAGCTTAATACTTAAAGCACGGATCTTCTAAACCAGAGAATGAGAGCTCATACCCCTCCTAAAACATCCAAAAACACCTTCCTCAAAATAAATTTACAAATTAAACCCCTCGTAATTTTTACCTCCTCCCTGCGTAGCGTAATTACATGCCTAAACCAGGTTCCCCCCCATTTTAATTTTAAAAAGGGCAGTTTACCCCTCAAAAATCCTCCCCTCCCCCCACAAAAAACAACAGACAAGCATACTCCGACCCCTCACACAACCTGCCTTCCATCCAGGGGGACTCTATACACCTGTCCTTAATAATGAGACAGTAGGAAGCCCTTTTACACTAATCACTAAGAGCTCCTCATTTCTCCACTTCGGTTTGTTCCTTGTCGTTTTTCCCTTAGCGGGCTGATGAGAGAATAAACTACTTAACTGAAATTGTTGTAGTAGCTTAATATTTAAAGCACGGATCTTCTAAACCAGGGAAGAAGAGCTCATGCCCCTCCTAAAACACCCAAAAACACCTTCCTCAAAATAAATTTACAAATTAAACCCCTCGTAATTTTTACCTCCTCCCTGCGTAGCGTAATTACATGCCTAAACCAGGCTCCCCCCCATTTTAATTTTAAAAAGGGCAGTTTACCCCTCAAAAATCCTCCCCTCCCCCCACAAAAAACAACAGACAAGCATACTCCGACCCCTCACACAACCTGCCTTCCATCCAGGGGGACTCTATACACCTGTCCTTAATAATGAGACAGTAGGAAGCCCTTTTACACTAATCACTAAGAGCTCCTCATTTCTCCACTTCGGTTTGTTCCTTGTCGTTTTTCCCTTAGCGGGCTGATGAGAGAATAAACTACTTAACTGAAATTGTTGTAGTAGCTTAATACTTAAAGCACGGATCTTCTAAACCAGGGAAGAAGAGCTCATGCCCCTCCTAAAACACCCAAAAACACCTTCCTCAAAATAAATTTACAAATTAAACCCCTCGTAATTTTTACCTCCTCCCTGCGTAGCGTAATTACATGCCTAAACCAGGTTCCCCCCCCATTTTAATTTTAAAAAGGGCAGTTTACCCCTCAAAAATCCTCCCCTCCCCCCACAAAAAACAACAGACAAGCATACTCCGACCCCTCACACAACCTGCCTTCCATCCAGGGGGACTCTATACACCTGTCCTTAATAATGAGACAGTAGGAAGCCCTTTTACACTAATCACTAAGAGCTCCTCATTTCTCCACTTCGGTTTGTTCCTTGTCGTTTTTCCCTTAGCGGGCTGATGAGAGAATAAACTACTTAACTGAAATTGTTGTAGTAGCTTAATACTTAAAGCACGGATCTTCTAAACCAGGGAAGAAGAGCTCATGCCCCTCCTAAAACACCCAAAAACACCTTCCTCAAAATAAATTTACAAATTAAACCCCTCGTAATTTTTACCTCCTCCCTGCGTAGCGTAATTACATGCCTAAACCAGGTTCCCCCCCATTTTAATTTTAAAAAGGGCAGTTTACCCCTCAAAAATCCTCCCCTCCCCCCACAAAAAACAACAGACAAGCATACTCCGACCCCTCACACAACCTGCCTTCCATCCAGGGGGACTCTATACACCTGTCCTTAATAATGAGACAGTAGGAAGCCCTTTTACACTAATCACTAAGAGCTCCTCATTTCTCCACTTCGGTTTGTTCCTTGTCGTTTTTCCCTTAGCGGGCTGATGAGAGAATAAACTACTTAACTGAAATTGTTGTAGTAGCTTAATACTTAAAGCACGGATCTTCTAAACCAGAGAATGAGAGCTCATACCCCTCCTAAAACATCCAAAAACACCTTCCTCAAAATAAATTTACAAATTAAACCCCTCGTAATTTTTACCTCCTCCCTGCGTAGCGTAATTACATGCCTAAACCAGGTTCCCCCCATTTTAATTTTAAAAAGGGCAGTTTACCCCTCAAAAATCCTCCCCTCCCCCCACAAAAAACAACAGACAAGCATACTCCGACCCCTCACACAACCTGCCTTCCATCCAGGGGGACTCTATACACCTGTCCTTAATAATGAGACAGTAGGAAGCCCTTTTACACTAATCACTAAGAGCTCCTCATTTCTCCACTTCGGTTTGTTCCTTGTCGTTTTTCCCTTAGCGGGCTGATGAGAGAATAAACTACTTAACTGAAATTGTTGTAGTAGCTTAATACTTAAAGCACGGATCTTCTAAACCAGGGAAGGAGAGCTCATACCCCTCCTAAAACATCCAAAAACACCTTCCTCAAAATAAATTTACAAATTAAACCCCTCGTAATTTTTACCCCCTCCCTGCGTAACGTAATTACATGCCTAAACCAGGTTCCCCCCCACTTTAATTTTAAAAAGGGCAGTTTACCCCTCAAAAATCCTCCCCTCCCCCCACAAAAAACAACAGACAAGCATACTCCGACCCCTCACACAACCTGCCTTCCATCCAGGGGGACTCTATACACCTGTCCTTAATAATGAGACAGTAGGAAGCCCTTTTACACTAATCACTAAGAGCTCCTCATTTCTCCACTTCGGTTTGTTCCTTGTCGTTTTTCCCTTAGCGGGCTGATAGGAGAAAACTACGTAACTGAAATATCGTAGTAGCTTAATACTTAAAGCACAGATCTTCTAAACCAGGGAAGAAGAGCTCATGCCCCTCCTAAAACACCCAAAAACACCTTCCTCAAAATAAATTTACAAATTAAACCCCTCGTAATTTTTACCTCCTCCCTGCGTAGCGTAATTACATGCCTAAACCAGGTTCCCCCCCATTTTATTTTTAAAAAGGGCAGTTTACCCCCCAAAAAATCCTCCCCTCCCCCCACAAAAAACAACAGACAAGCATACTCCGACCCCTCACACAACCTGCCTTCCACCCAGGGGGACTCTATACACCTGTCCTTAATAATGAGACAGTAGGAAGCCCTTTTACACTAATCACTAAGAGCTCCTCATTTCTCCACTTCGGTTTGTTCCTTGTCGTTTTTCCCTTAGCGGGCTGATAGGAGAAAACTACGTAACTGAAATATCGTAGTAGCTTAATACTTAAAGCACAGATCTTCTAAACCAGGGAAGAAGAGCTCATGCCCCTCCTAAAACACCCAAAAACACCTTCCTCAAAATAAATTTACAAATTAAACCCCTCGTAATTTTTACCTCCTCCCTGCGTAGCGTAATTACATGCCTAAACCAGGTTCCCCCCCATTTTATTTTTAAAAAGGGCAGTTTACCCCCCAAAAAATCCTCCCCCTCCCCCCCGCGAAAAAAAAACAACAAACAAGCAAACTCCGTCCCCTAACACCGCTTATCTTCTGACCTGTAAAATCCAATATGCTTTCCCTAACCTGAATCGACGGACAGTCAATGAAAAGCCCTTTACACTAATAGGTCAAACCTCCTCATTTCTCTGTCTCAACCCCTTCCTTGTCCTTCCCCTTAATATACTAATTGGGAAACAGGTCATCTAACTGAATTTGCTACAACAATTTTAAATTTAAAACATTAATCTTGCAAACCAAAAACTGAACATTTAACCCCCTCCTTAAAACAGCCAAAAACACCTTCCTCAAAATAAATTTTCAAATTAAACCCCTCGTAATTTTTACCTCCTCCCTGCGTAGCGTAATTACATGCCTAAACCAGGTTCCCCCCCATTTTATTTTTAAAAAGGGCGAGTTACCCTCTCAAAAAAATCCTTTTTTTGCACTTTTTTCCCCCCTACGCCTCAAAACCCCGGACTTTTTACTAATTCTATCGCCTCTTCCCCCTGCCCTTGAAAAAGAGACAACACAGAATCGTCCCCAGTCTCTTCCCCTTTTACCCAAAAACCCCTCTCCCCTAAAGAGACTATAAACAAATTATTTACAATAATGCAAGACACCTTTTCCCCGACCTCACCTCGCCCTCCCAACCCTTAAAAACGTGGACCTCGAGACCCTCCCAAAAACGCGTTTTTTGCCCTTAAAAATGTAAAAGAGGTCATTTTTACGTGGCTCTTCCATTCGTGTTTTTTAGCCCCTTTTTTGCCTCCTTTTTCTATCATCCATTTTTGATTTCTGAAAAAGTCCTCATCAGACTGTCTTAGCCCTCTTTTATAAACTCCCGGACTTCGGCTCTTAAAGGCTTGAATTTTAGACCCCTACCCATTTTTTATCAGAAAAGAAAGATTCAAACTTTCACCCTTGGCCCCCAAAGTCAAGATTATCGTTAAACTATTTTCTGGTCTCTTCCCCACGTAAAAAGCGACCTGAGTGCATACTATGCTTAATCATCATTTATTGACTACATGCATATCATCTCATTCTATGCTTAATAAGCATTAACCTATTATCCCCATCCTCATTACACTCCTATTATTAATCCACATATTTTTACATACCCCTATAATCTTGGCATATCTCTATAGACTACCATTACTACTATTAACCCTACATAGATAACCCTATATGCTTAATCAGCATTCATCGACATTCCCCATTTGATTTAACCACATAATCAGATATTCAACAGGAAACATCAAATTCATGATAATTTATGACTGTACTCGCTCATATTCGTTTGACATTCAAGGATTTGTCGGGCATACCATTATTCCTATACTTCCTAAAATTCAACACTTACCTTCACTCTCCCTTACGGGTGCGGGCGGTGGGAAATAATCAAAATTGAATAACTACTGACGGTAAACGGTTTGGTAGGACAAAATAAACTAACCCCCATATGTATCTTAAACCTGGCATCTGATTAATGGTGTCTATACATCCACTACTTTCCCCCGTCAAGATTTACCTCAAGGCATTTGGTTGTTTTTCTTTTTTTGGGGTATCTTGAAACTTGTGTACAAGTCCTCTCGCTTAGCGCTCGCGATCAACCAGCCTTACTCAATTCCTCTGATCGGACCCCTCTCAACCCAAATAGCTTAGTTTGATACCGTCTTACGCCATGTATCAAGGCCAATTTTGTCTCGGCATTAAACTTTTGTGATTGGGAGAAAAATCAATTGCTTTTTAGATTTACATATAGTAGGAGTTAACAATAATTTAAAGAAGACATACTCATTCCGCACTCCTGAAGGGATCAGGGATCATGCATGAATTATGATACTAAATCACTTTCTACCTCAGTCGACGACCTTTTCGGACAGGGGACGGAAAAAAAGAGCCCTAACTTCCTAACACGCCGCGGGCTTACGCGTGTTAGTGATTTAAAATTTTATTATTTAAGTATAATACTCGAAATAATATATATCTGTATATAAGTTGAAATATTCTTAATGGTTAGTGATTTAAAATTTTATTATTTAAGTAATACTCGAAATAATATATATCTGTAATAAGTTGAAATATTCTTAATGTTTTTTAAAATAATATCATAAAATGAATTTTCTGAAGCAAACCCCCCTACCCCCCGTACAAGCATACATTCAGGCGTGTATCGTGAAACCCCAAAACCGAGGACCGAACGCAGCTTTTTTTTATAGCAAATGAAAATACGCGCTATACATTGTAACACATTTTATATTGTATGCTAGTGTAGCTTATTGAAAGCACAGCACTGAAAATGCTAAGATGAGAGGTAAAATTTTCCCCCAGCACACACGGTTTGGTCCTAGCCTCAGTATTATTTTTAACAAAACTTACACATGCAAGTTTCCGCATCCCAGTGAGATTGCCCCTACTCATCCTTTAAGAAAACAGGGAGCAGGTATCAGGCACACACTAGTAGCCCAAAACACCTTGCTCAGCCACACCCCCAAGGGAATTCAGCAGTGATTAATATTAGCAAATAAACGAAAGTTTGACCTAGTTACAGTTACACAGAGTCGGCCAATCTCGTGCCAGCCGCCGCGGTTATACGAGCGACCCAAATTAATAAAAAAACGGCGTAAAGAGTGCATAAGAAAAACCTTATATTGTTAAAACTGAAGTAGTGCTTAACTGTTATACGTATCCGCACCCATGAAAAACAATCACGAAAGTAATTTTATAAAAAAGAGGCCTCTTAAAACACGATAGCTAAAGAACAAACTGGGATTAGATACCCCACTATGTTTAGCCTTAAACCTAAGTATTTACTTACCCAAATACCCGCCAGAGAACTACAAGCGCCAGCTTGAAACCCAAAGGACTTGGCGGTGCCTTAGACCCCCCTAGAGGAGCCTGTTCTAGAACCGATAATCCCCGTTCAACCTCACCATCTCTTGATATTACAGCCTATATACCGCCGTCGCCAGCTTGCCCTATGAGGGATAAACAGCAAGCAAAAAGAATTGACCTTCAAAACGTCAGGTCGAGGTGTAGCTTATGAGGTGGGAAGAAATGAGCTACATTTTCTACCAAGATCAACAGATAAATAATGAAATCAAAATTGAAGCTGGATTTAGTAGTAAGAAATAAATAGTATATTAATCTGAAAATGGCTCTAAGGCGCGCACACACCGCCCGTCACTCTCCTCAATTGACCCCTAAAATACCTAATAACTCTTCTAAACATAGAGGAGGCAAGTCGTAACATGGTAAGTGTACTGGAAAGTGCACTTGGAATCAAAATGTAGCTAAAAAGTACAGCACCTCCCTTACACAGAGGAGATACCCATGCAAATTGAGTCATTTTGAACTTTATAGTTAACCCAATAAACCCATTAATTATAATCAAACCTAAATAACCACATTGAAATAACCAAAACATTTATTATTCTTAGTATAGGTGATAGAAAAGAAAATTGGAGTTATATACCCAGTACCGCAAGGGAAAACTGAAAGAGCAATGAAAAAACTCATTAAAGTATTTAAAAGCAAAGATAAACCCTTGTACCTTTTGCATCATGATTTAGCCAGTCTAACCAGGCAAAACGTACTTAAGCCTGCCCTCCCGAGACTAAACGAGCTACTCCGAGACAGCAAACAAGTGCTAACCCTTCTCTGTGGCAAAAGAGTGGGAAGAGCTCCGAGTAGAGGTGACAGACCTACCGAGTTTAGTGATAGCTGGTTAGTTAGGAAAAGAATTTTAGTTCTACGTCAATCTCTCTTTTACTTTTTCAAACTTTCATAATTAAAGAACAAGAAGAAATTGATAGCTATTCAAAAGAGGTACAACTCTTTTGAAAAAGGATACAACCTTAGCCGAGGCGGATAAAGATTATATTAATTAAGGAATTTATTATTGTGGGCCTAAAAGCAGCCATCTCTCCCGAAAGCGTTACAGCTCTAATAAACAAAACACCAATTATACAAATAAACAATCTCAACCCCCTTTTACTACTAACTTATTTTATTTAATTAAAAGAATTTATGCTAGAATGAGTAACAAGAAAATGAATTTCTCCTTTTACCCGTGTAAGTCAGAAAGAACCAATCACTGACAATTAACGACCCCAGATTGAGGGTATTATTTACCCACAAAATAGACGAGAAAAACAAATAATTAAACATCGTTAACCCTACACAGGAGTAAATTAAGGAAAGATTAAAAAAGAAGGAAGGAACTCGGCAAACACAAATTCCGCCTGTTTACCAAAAACATCGCCTCCTGAGTATTGAATTATAGGAGGTCACGCCTGCCCACTGACATTAGTTTAACGGCCGCGGTATTCTGACCGTGCAAAGGTAGCGTAATCACTTGTCTTTTAAATGAAGACCTGTATGAAAGGCATCACGAGATTTTACCTGTCTCCCTTCTTCAATCAGTGAAATTGATCTACCCGTGCAGAAGCGGGTATATACACATAAGACGAGAAGACCCTATGGAGCTTTAAATAATATATTAATAAATGAATTTATAACCCCCAGGGGATAAGAAATGAACTTAGCATAATAAAATTATTTTTGGTTGGGGCAACCACGGGGTATAAAATAACCCCCGTATCGACCAGGCACACCATGCCTAAAAAATAGAACCACAATTCTATTTAATAAAACATTTAACGAGCAATGACCCAGAGTATATCTGATTAATGAACCAAGTTACCCTAGGGATAACAGCGCAATCCTTTTCCAGAGTCCCTATCGACGAAAGGGTTTACGACCTCGATGTTGGATCAGGACATCCTAATGGTGCAACCGCTATTAAGGGTTCGTTTGTTCAA